AAATAAATACTTTTATCTACGATTGATTGAAACAAAAAAAGCCCGGCTAGGTACTGACCAGGCCAGGCCGTGGAAATAAAAGGAAAAGGACTTTTCGGACGAAATAAAATAAAGAGGTACTTTATTTTTATTTATTTTAAAAATATATATTTTTATTAATCTTTAATTTAGTACTCTTTAATATATGGGTATTATTTATATATTAGGATTCGAGATATCTCTTCTTTTCTTTTGAGCCCTTATTTTATTTAAATGGAATTGGAATTGCTGATAAAAGTTTTTATCAATTTTATAGATATCCATCTATATATCTAGATAATTATATATCGAGATAATTATATATCTATATAATATAAGGTAGATAAAGATAATAGGTAGATAAAGATAATAAAGAGAGCTAAATAAGGGCTTTTTTCAAGCCTTCATTTTTTATTTTTATACAACGTATCATAGTAATTATCCTTTTTTTGAATTTGGGGAGAGATGGCTGAGTGGACTAAAGCGTCGGATTGCTAATCCGTTGTACGAGTTTTTTGTACCGAGGGTTCGAATCCCTCTCTTTCCGTTTATGTCGATTACTTGGTATTTTTTTATAGTTCAGGAAAGATATGGAATAGATAAAATTTTAAGAACATTTAAAAATCCATCAAGGAAAAAATTCTTATTTTTTTATTCTTCACGTCCAGGATTACGTCCTGGGTCATTAGATAGGAATCCGAAAATGAAGAGAGAAACAAAGAATATTACTACTGTATAAACAAATAGTTTGAGAGTAAGCATTACATAATCTCCAAGATCATTTTTTTTTTGAAAAAAAACGAGAATAGATTCTCTATTTTACCCTATTTTGACACCAAGAAATGCAGCGAAGTGATTTCTAGAAATAGGAAAAAATTTTCAGAAATTAAGAATTGAGTCGTTCATTACTAAAAATTGGATTTCATACCCACAATTATATATTGTGGGGGACTCTAACAGGGTCCTTCAATGGAAAAAAAGAAGAATAAGAAAATGAGAGTGATCCAGATTTATCACAGCTATATAAGAATTTCAATATTGGACTCAAAGGTTCAGACTGTATGTACGACTTATCTGATCTTCTAAATAGTTAGAATTCTTTTTTCGAGTAAATCATTAATTTGTCTCGGACAGTATTAAAAATATCATCGAAAGCTTACGGCAGCTTGCCAAACAAAAGCTAATAGAAAAAAGAATAGAGGGATTACTGGCATAACATCTACTATTGGATTCAAAAAGGCGTAGGCCTCGGGCAATTTGGCCAAGAAAAAACTACTTGAATAAAGGAAAGAATTAAGACAGATACAGATGAAACTTAAGATATTAAGCATAACAATTTTTTTTTCTTTGTTTTGTTCTTGAAGATAATTGTATTTCTTTTGATTTGATTGAGTTATTAATCCCTTATTATATTATTGATATAAGGGATAGGGGAAAAATTAATAACATAAAGTAGGTCAAAAAACCTTTCTGTGATTTGAACTTATACAATCAAAAATCTTTCAATTCTCAAATAAAAAGAGAATAGAAGAAATCCTACTTTCATACACTATCTTAATGAAATTATATGTAATGATCAATAAATTCAGTTTAATTTGATCTATAAATGTATCAAAATCCTAGCAACAATCTAATTTTTTCTATAAATATTTGCACTGGAATTGACGAACAACCACTACCAATATTAGTGTTTATTAGTGTTGAATATAAATGGGGCGTGGCCAAGTGGTAAGGCAACGGGTTTTGGTCCCGCTATTCGGAGGTTCGAATCCTTCCGTCCCAGAGTATGCGTATAATATAATAATATAGTATATTATGACATATATATAATAATATTATATATCATATCAGACTAAAGATTGCCCTTTTAAACAACCTTATGTTTAAGAGTCTAGTATTAGATATAGATAGAATGTGATTGTTCTTTCTTATTTTCTTATAATGATTTTTCTTATTTTTGAGTCGTCTCGATAAATCATCTTTTTTCCAAAATTTTATCGATATTAAATAATACGTAGATGGACTTCAATCTATTTGTGATCTAGGTAAGACGGAAGGCAACATAGAGAAAAAAAGTTTTTAATACAAAAGAGTAGTATGGGCTTTTCATCGTATCGTGATATTCATATTTTAAATAAGTTACTCATAAAAAAAACTTAGGTCTCATATTTCAATGATGCATTTAAAATAGAAACGGGAAAGTCTCTCTTATTCGCTATCCCTTAAATGGTGTGTGAAACCCGATTATTTCTTTTTTTTCTGTAGATTTTTGAATTATAAACACGAAGGTCTTGTGTTTTTGGGACTAATGGAATTCAATTAATGGAATTAAATCTCTTAAGACCCATTTTTTTTTTACTCCAATTTGGGGTAAAAAAAAATAGGTAGGAACAATCCGTTAATGTAGATCTGTTTGACTTTGTACTTATACAAGATAGTCGAGCACCCCCGAAACAAGTCCGCTGGAGGATCTTTTTTTGATTTATGATACATTTATTTACTCCATATAATTGGGGGGGGTAGATAGGAGTTAATCTATAATGGAAGATATCGATTTCAATGTCTGTCCCAATCTGATTAACAAAGAATCAAGTTACATATGTAACATATATTTCTAACCTTATCTTTTCATATTTTGTGTTTGTCTGTAATGAATAATTGTAAATCCATGTAACAATTCAGACAGAGGTTATTCATACATCTTTTTCACTTTATTTTCGGGAAAGATTATTGAGTCTCTTAAGTTAAATAAACTAGGCAGAAAATACGGATATGTATTGTTATTATGTATTTTTATCGTTTTATTTCTTTATTTCCTTGACAATCTTATTTTTTTCTATTTTTGTGAAAAAGATTTTTGATCCCTAAATTCAAAAAAAAATTATTATTTGAAATAATGAAACATATAAAATATCTATAATTATTTTTAAGGACAGTTAGTTAGTCTATCTGATAGATACGGGAATTCCCTATCTTTCGAGTCTTATTTTATAAAAAAGAATAACAACCCGAATTTTCCCTGACATCAGTCTTTTTTTATCTAACACTCCACGAAAAAACAAGAGATTTTTTTTATCTATCTATTTGTTTAAAATCATTGATGGATTAATCCGAATATGGATTTTTTTATGATAAGAAATCCCTTTTTTATTACATTTATTACAAAAATTTATTGAAATAATAATATTGATAAATTTTCAATCAATTAAATCTTTTTTATGATTTCTTAGGAGTCCTTGGTACTCGAAGAAGGGTGAAATTCGTGAATCCATCCTATGAATAAATTGAAAAATATCTTTCTATATAGGGAAATCAATATTGCACTCATATACAAAAATGTTATTGATCCAATATATACAATAAAATATGGATTTTAATAAATTGAATTATTGCTGAGACTTTTTCAAAAACTACCCATTCATAAGAGTATAGATTACGATGGACCAACTAAACCAATGACTATACATGATTCCATAAATGAATCAATTACATACGAGTTCCAAGAAATTAGAGGTTATGGTAAAACTTCGTTTAAAACGATGTGGTAGAAAGCAACGTGCGACTTGAAGGACATGATCCACTGTGGATTCTTACACCCACCGTTTTATATTATATAGGAATGAAGGTGCTCTTGACTCGACATCGGTTGTTCTGTTCCACTAGACCTCTCATTTTTGGAGGGTTTTGATGTAATTATAGTACATGATGGAGCTCGAGTAGAAAGTACTGATTCATTTAGCAAGGGCAGAGATCTAGGGTTAGTGTCAATCAATAAGTTGAAACAACTTCGTAAGTATATTTTTATCGAAAGGATCCAATTCGAGCAAGTTTCAAATTCAAACGTAAAATTTGATCAAAAGTGTATCACGCAAGAATCAATTATTCATATGATTCCTTGATAAAAAGAAATCACAAAGAATGGTATGTTGCTGCCATTTTGAAACGATTAAAGATCACCGAAGTAATGTCTAAACCTAATGATTCAAGGCAAGGATAAAGGATCCCGAACAAGGAAAAACCTTTTTTAATTGTCTCAATAACTAAACTAAATCACACTGAAGAATCTAAATGGATTCTAAAGGAGACAGAAAAAAAAGGTTAGAGACCACTCAATAAATGAAATGCTTAAGCTTAAGAGTAGTTTTCCTTTGAGTGAGAGTTACCCAACTTGAGTTTTGGGGGTACAAATAAGAATGGGGTTTTTTATTATTTTTTGAAAAAATAATAAAAAATAAACAAAAGAATAAGAAAAAAGTATTTTAATCATAGTCTAATTGATTTAATAATCTATGAATCTATTTGACATTAAGTAGAATTCTATACATAACTTATAATTTTCTCGAGCCGTACGAGGAGAAAACTTCTTATACGGTTCTGGGGGGGGTATTGTTAATCAACATCTATCCCGATGAGCCGTTTATCGAATCATTGCAATTGATGTTCGATCCCGAAGAGAAGGAAGAGATCTTCGTAAAGTGGGTTTTTATGATCCAATAAAGAATCAAACCTATTTAAATGTTCCTGCTATTCTATATTTCCTTGAAAAGGGCGCTCAACCTACAGGAACTGTTCATGATATTTTAAAGAAGGCGGGGGTTTTTACGGAACTTCACCTTAATCAATAACCGAAATTCCATTAATCAACTAGAAAAAAGAGGGTGTGGATGACTTGTATATAGCTTTGGATAACGTTTTCTTTATTATTTCCCCCCTCTCTTGTTCTATTCATACTATACTTCTTACCCTAAAATTCCGTCTTCTATAACGACAAAAATCAATTTTTATTTTATTGAGATAAGCTAAGATGAATAGAAAAAAGATCAATCAAGTGACTAAATGAAATAATGGGTTCTATACTATAAATAAAAATTTATACATTACCCCATCAATGGGGTGGTTTTGTTGCAATTCTATGAACAAATAAAAAAAGGGATTAAGTTTTTTTAGCTACTTATATTTATTGATTGAATAAATACGATATTTTTTTTTTTCTACTTCATTCCTGAATTTCTTCTTTCGCCTACGTCTTTTATTTCTATCTATGTTGATTATCTCTATAGTGCCAATCCAATACAAGTCCGTAGTTTTTTTAATTATTTTCTTTTTATTTATTATATCTTTCTTTTTATTATATTTTTTATCTAGTTATATTAAATATATTTATATATAATCTAAAATTATATATAAAATAAATATATTCAATTCAAATTGTTATTTCCATTTGTTTTTTATTCATTATAAAATTCTTTTGTTTTCTCCATTGTAGTCTTTTTTTTACTATTTACATTCATATTGACAACAGTGTATCAAACAAATATAATCCGATCGTGCATAAATGGAGCTAGTTATCCCCGTTTCATGACCTTGGCTTTTTTTACTTCACTCACACGATAGTCTCATTGCGTTTTCTGTTATACAAGTTGAAAAATCCTTGTATTTTGATCCGGTCTGTTCATTTTTATGTTCATAATCAATTAGAAATTTTGATATTTTTTTATTGGAATATTTTGATTATGTCGTGTAATTTAATTTCTTTTTTTATTTTTATTCCGATTGTATCTACACATAAAAATTTTTTATATTTTGGGGGTTGCTAACTCAATGGTAGAGTACTCGGCTTTTAAGTGCGGCTAGCATCTTTTACACATTTGTATGAAGTAACGGATTCGTCCATACTATCGGTAGAGTTTTTAAGACCGCGACTGATCCTGAAAGGAATGAATGGAAAAAGCAGCATGTCGTATCAATGGAAAATCCTGGTAAGATTTTTACCTTACCAGATTGGTCCAAACCTTGTTTGAATTCTTGATGCGGAAAAAAAGTAAAGTCGGGTCGAATGAATAAATGGATAGAGCCTTAATATGCTCCAATTATAGAGAACTAAAAAGTAACGGGCTTGTGTTCTTAATTCGAATGATTACCCGATCTAATCTAATTAGACGTTAAAACTATATTAGTGCTTGATGCGGGAAGGACTTTTCTCATGAGTGGATTATCCATTTTTCTATAAGTCCTAACTATTAGTTATTCTACATTATGGGGTAGAGGGGAATGTGTAGAAGAAGCAGTATATTGATAACGATCTTTTTTTTTCCAAAATCAAAAGAGCGATTGGGTTGAAGAAATAAAGGATTTCTAACCATCTTTTTTATCCTAAAATAGAAAACCATTATTAGATGGAAAAAGAAAGAAAAGAGAGTCCGTTGATGAGTCTTACCTGTTTACGAGGTATCTATTCTTATTCTTTTTTTACTGTAATACCTTGTTTTGACTGTATCGCACTATGTATCATTTGATAACCCAATAAATCCATTTATAGTATCCCCGGTTCAAATCTCATTTTTAATGGAGGAATTTCAAGGATATTTAGAACTTGAGAAATCTCGGCAACGTGACTTCCTATACCCACTTATCTTTCGGGAGTATATTTATGCATTTTCTCATGATCATTTTTTAAACGGATCCAGTTTATTGGAAAATTTTGGTTATGAAAAAAAATCCGGTTTACTAATGGTAAAACATTTAATTACTCGAATGTATCAACAGAATCATTTTTTTTTCACTTATTATTGTAACAAAAATAAATTTTTGGGGTACAACAACAATTTGTATTCTCAAATGCTATCAGAAGGGTTTGCAGTCATTGTAGAAATTCCATTTTTCCTACGATTAGTATCTTCTTTAGAAGAAGCAGAAATCGCAAAATCTTATAATTTACGATCAACTCATTCAATATTTCCTTTTTTAGAGGATAAATTCCCACATTTAAATTATGTGTCAGATGTATTAATACCCTATCCCCTCCATCTGGAAATTTTAGTTCAAATCCTTCGCTCCTGGGTGAAAGACGCCTCCTCTTTGCATTTATTACGGTTTTTTTTTCACGAGTATTGTAGTCTTAGTACTCCAAAAAATTTGATTTCTTTTTTTTCAAAAAGAAATCGAAGATTAGTCTTGTTCCTATATAATTCTCATGTATGTGAATACGAATCCATTTTCCTTTTTCTACGTAACCAATCTTCTCATATACTATTAACATCTTATAGGGTCCTTTTTGAGCGAATATTTTTCTATGGAAAAATCGAACATCTTGTCAAAGTGTTTGCTAATTATTTTTCGGCTATCGTACGGGTCTTCAAGGATCCTTTGATGCATTATGTGAGATATCAAGGAAAATCTATTCTGGTTTCAAAAGATACGCCACTTCTGATGAATAAGTGGAAATATTACCTTGTCAATTTATGGCAATGTCATTTTTATGTGTGGTCACAACCACAAAGGATCTATATAAACCAATTATCCAAGTGTTCTCTTGACTTTTTGGGCTATATTTCAAATGTGGGACTAAATCCTTCAGTGGTATGGAGTCAGATGTTAGAAAATGCATTTCTAATAGATAATGCTATGAGGAAACTCGATACACTAGTTCCTATTATTACTCTGCTTGGATCATTGGCTAAAGCGAAATTTTGTAACGTATTA